GAAACCGAAGAAGGGAAAAAGTCTTATATTTATCAAAAACTAATCAAAACAATCGAGTTAAACGGCCGATTTGATTAACAAGCTGCTCTATTTGTTAGTTATACCTGCGAGGGTTTGTCAACAAGGGATTCTCGTATTTTTTTTGTTATGTGAATCTTGTTCAGGCTTTTCTTACAATAATGGGGGGTGGAGGCTGATCCGTTAGCGCGTTTTAGGATACCCGGTGTTTTTTTGAGAATCTCATTCGTATTCCGATCGAAGAAGGTTTCCGTTAGTAGTCGTTTACGGTGGGTGGGAAAGCTGGAGGGGATCCCGGCGATTAGGTAACTGGCCTATAAGGTTAGTGAGGTTCCTGCTATGGTGAAGTGAAAGATCTTTCACTATAGTGGGAAGAAGACAGGTGGGAGCGCGAGCAATCCAGTGGTGGGCTGTCTTTCTGGTCCCATTTCAGTATCCTATAGTATAGCTAATCGAAAACAAAGGGGGGACAAAGCATCCACGATTTCTCCGTCGCGAATCCGTCCGATATTCCCTTGTGGATCAATTTCTGCTAATCTTTCGTGTACGGCTCTAATTATTTCAGTCTTCCAAAAGCTTCGCAGTTCGTCCGAGAGAAAGCTCTCCTTCTGCTCGGTGTTGGGAGAACTATCAATGGATTGGTTTTCGGGAGTGGACGTGGAAGTAGATGGGGGGGACGCAAATTGTGACGAAGGGGACAAATAGTCTTTTTCTGTATTTTCTGAGCTTGAGGCATGATTCTCAAGAGATGTTAAAGGAAAGAAGCTAAAACTACACTCCTTGCCCGGATGACTGCGTCCGACTTGAAGAGGATGATTAGAGACCTCATGAAAGAGCCTACTTGCACGGATGAGCACTTGGTATCGCAGGAAGTGTCCCCGACTCATTATCAGAAAGAGTAAGCATTCCATCTCCATCCTTTCCCGTACCCCTTTTCCTGATCTTCTTTCCGGATCCAATATTGCTTTTGAACCCTCACTTGAGATACTACCCCTTTCCGTAACTGATGTCCTTCCTTCGTTATACCCTCTTTTGATTTTCCTCGTCTCCCTCTCTTCCTTGTTTACCGTGCTGATTAGACCCTTAAGAGGTGGATCAGACGAAGGATGAAGATCCCTTTTTGAATCTTTTTTTATTTCCTGGTGTAAGACTTGTAAGCGTTAGCACCTGGTTCAGACAGAGCATAAGTAGGCGAGCTAGATGAGAACCGGCCGGTAATGAAAGTGGATTCTTTCTATTAATTGTCTTCGGCTCTTCAAGCTGTCCTAGTTACGAAAGCATCTTTCGATCGATGAAAGGAAATGTTCTTTTCATAACCATTATCCAAGGCAGACAGACATTCTGTGGTATCATTAGCATTAGCCAACTGTGATTCTATAACAATAGAATTCTACATCAGTAGAGGATGCAGCGGAGGTTGTAGTTTCTCTCCCAGGGACTGATTCTGGAAGAGAAGTTGGCACTGTAGAATCAACATTTGAATAAGCGCAGACGAATCATACGCCTGCGAATAAGCAACTGAAGTATCCGCCTTTAACTCTTCCGTGGCTCTATAGCCGGCAAGGAAGAAGGATAGAGAGGGTAGGGTATTTTACAACAATTCAAAGCCAAAGTCTGATGAAGCTGACAAGCGAAGCCCGAGCGTATGCCTTATAATATAAGACTGAAAGATAGTAGGGAACTGTAGCTCACGAGCGGCTTGGGATAGCTATAGCTCTGGAAAGGACCCGGTAGTAAGAGAGGAAGCAAGCAGGAGCTCGGAGATTGGTGTATTCATAGACGAAGAATGCTGATTCAGAGAACAAATAAGATTACGAGGGTTGATTCCACGATGAAGACCACTTATTCGTAGCACGAGACACCGGTATCACCGGGATTCATCAGAGAATCACATGCTTATGAGATGCCTTATAGAAAGGAAATTAGAGAATACCCTAATAGAGAAGGGGGAGCAAGGAGAGACTGGGCATTAGCCGATGGAAACAGGTGCATCAAGGGATCGAAGCGGAAGGGCATCCTGACTACAGAAGGAGAGAAGTAGATGCTTCCTAGATAGAACTCTTTGCGCTTAAGGAGTTCGTATAATCACATGAAAGCGATTGGAAAGAGATGGGCTCGTTTTACCTAAATAACGAACCTACAACAAGACTTACATACTTGGATGGCTTCCAGCCTCTACACAGACCTTGAACAGACCTACATTGGCTCATAAAGCCTAACTCCGGCTTAACAGCATACAAGGGAACAAAGCTTTCTACGATAGGAACTAGAACCGGCAACTGCGCCAGTAAGAAGAGATTTCAAAAACACGACATCGAGATACTAGTATACATATCAGAAAGTAGGAACTCTTCCGCAACCCGCTACTCCACGCGCCGAAGCAAAGTAGTTCCTCAGAGCCCCAGCCAAGAAAGTTGGTCAATCTTCTTAGCCAGTTCATACCTAACCCGCTACAAAGAAAAAGAAAGCTGGTAGCCCTCGGTCAAGGCTCTGACAAGACCTCATCTCAGCCTTAGCCAGGCCAGCTTCTTTACCTCCCTGCCCGAACTAAAGAGTTGGAAGCTCTACCCTCACTTACTCCCGGTTGACAAACCGTTCCCCCTTCCCGCAGTAAAGTAGGCACATAGCCCTTTTTCGGTTGAGGAAGGTAGCCCGCGTACCTGTCTGAGTTGGATGAGAAGCTTTTTCCTTACTTGCTTATAGGGTTATCGGAAGATCTCAGCATCAGCTAGAATAGATGGTGGCGGATATCAAATGGATAGTCAAGATGATTCACCACCAGATGACTTGCAGCAAGGGACATATCCCTCCCGATTATAACAGCGGGCCTCGCCCGTCTACTACTTGACCTTCAGTAACTACAGTTAGCAGGGTCCATCCAATCAAAATCCAATAGCTTACTGACTTGCTTGGGTCATCTAAGAGGCCCCGATCGACCCTAACTCTCATTCTAAAGAATTCTGGAGCTAAAGGAGCGAAAACAGCTCGACTGCAAGGAGAACTAGCCCTTCAAGTTTACATGCCGATCCCTCTATGATGGCATTCTTCTTCCTCTCTGACTTGACGATATTATTCTTTCAGAAGCTAGTGATTAGCTGAGGCTGACAGTATCGTATCCCGGCAAAGGGCTGACTCCACTACTTAAGATTGTCGAATCGAATCTACCTTCTATGACCTAGCTTCTGGTATTTGAACCAGTTACGTCGATTGCTGAACCTGACTTGACTTTGACGCGTTGGCTTGCAACATTTTCTATATCCCCTCAAAGACGCTAGCCTAGCCAAACCAAACGCATAGCTTGGTCCTACGGGAAGAGAATAAACAAGAAAGCAGAGAAGCCAGCCAACCAAGCCACCCCCAACCAGTCGCCTTTGGTCGACATTCACTACCTACCATCGCCCTCCCTCAGCGCTCGCCTCGCTCGTAGCTTAACTTTACGTAGCTCAAGATCTTGCTGGCTTCAAAGTTCCTTCCTGTACAAGTAGTGAAGAACTAAACGAAAGCTGGTTGGTTGTTGACCAACGGAAAAAGATGCACCCTGTGAGGGAGATTTCCGACATTAAACTTGCGGCTGGTGCTAGTCTAAAAGACGAATCAAAACAGAATCCCCTTAGTAAGATGATTAGGACAGCTTTCAAAGGCTAGAGATGGAGAACAGAATGTCCGCCAGAAAGGAAATGCGGTTTCTGTCCCATTTTACGGGGGCTTTACTCAAGTAAGGAAATGAGTTCGCTTTCCTTCACCTGGTACTGGGTGCGCGTTAACCGCTGTGAGTCTCTTTTCTCTTTGTTGTTTCAGAGCTCAGAGTTCTAGCTAGAGCTAGCTATCTTTCCGTTTTTCAGCTTCCCTTCATTCGCTTCGCGGGAGCCGCACAGCACATAGCTGGAAGTCAGAGGGCCCGTACTACCTGCCTAACCCTTCGCTCCGAGGGACCGTAGATCGGACCTTCTAAACCACCCCATTCATCCAAAAGAGAAGGGAAGAGGCCTATGTATTTGCATGACCCCTGCTGATTTTACCCTATCTACACCCCGAGCCAATCCCCTAGCGGTCCTGCCACCACGCCGCAGAACGGAAGCTCGTGTGGAACCTTATATTTCTGGCGTAACAGCGGTGGAACGTAACAAAATATTACGGCCGCGTAACATAGGGGCCGGGGGTACGGCAAACTCGGCCAAAATATGACACCCGAAGGGCCCGGCACGCACAATCCTACCCTATCCGAGTTCGAGTTTACCTCTTGCACTTCGGACAGCCGTCCTACGCATCATAAGGACCTTTCGAGGTACAAAAATGGTACGGTACATAGGATTCTCAACGTGGTGTATAGCACGAAAACCCTTTCGATACAAGATAGGGCCGTTCACATGAAAGAAGAAAGGATTAATTCTCTTCTTTCTCTTTTTCGAGGGGGAAAGATATATAGGTCTTATGGAGGGGAGGAGTGAGCGAAGCGATACCGATAAGACCCCATAAAAGAACGGGAGCTGTTGAGAGGTTCCATATTGCCGAGCCGAAGGGGTGAGCGAAGCGATCTGTACGCGATCGTAGTATGTCACGTCGTCTCGTCCCCGCTGCATCGAAGAGTACCTATGCACTATGTTCCGGTTCACTGATAAGGAAGATAGAGTTGGGGTGGGGGTCTACGATGTGATACTCAAGTATGACCGGGGGGATACACGCTAACTATGGGTAGGAAGCAAGAACCTTTATGTAATAAATTGCGGGGGGTTAAAGATCTCTTATACTACCATCGATCGACAGAGCTCCACGACCAGAAAAAGAAGTGAAGTTTGAAAGCCGTATGATAGGTGGTAACTATCTTGTACGGTTCGAGGGGTAATCGGCGTACCCCGATCAGTGGGGGGAATCTTTGGCTCTATCGAACATACAGGGAATTGGAGGTAGCATTCTACCGATGTCAAGTCATGGACTGGTTTCTTCAGCCCTTTTTCTATGTGTTGGTGTTCTATATGACCGACATAAGACTCGACTTGTTAGATATTACGGAGGTTCAGTGAGCACCATGCCGAATCTCTCTACCATTTTCTTCTCTTCCACTTTGGCCAATATGAGTTCACCTGGTACTAGCAGCTTTATCGGGGAATTTCTCATCTTAGTAGGAGCTTTCCAAAAAAATAGCTTAATAGCCACATTAGCAGCGCTTGGGATGATTTTAGGCGCCGCGTATTCTCTTTGGCTATATAATCGTTCGGTTTCTGGAAATTTAAAACCCGATTTCCTCCATAAATTCTCCGATCCAAATGGCAGAGAAGTTTCCATATTTATACCTTTTATTGTTGGAGGGGCGACCGTCCGTTAAACTACCAAAGAAAAAAGGGTAAACCAATGTGATCATGACATTGTAGGTGCTTGCGATGGGACGGATGCGACTTCCCTCAGTTGGTTTGGGTGGCGTAGCCCGTTGCAGAAGTCCTCCCTTTTTTTGATCCATTTCTTTAGTCTTTAGGGAGCAAGCGGGGGGACGAACGTAGTGAGTCGGAGGGAGGAACGGGACCAGCTTCAAAGGGGAAGCTTTACTTTACTAAAAAAAGAAGGCTAGCGCAGGGGCACGTTTTTTGGCTGAGCCGTATCTTGCTGGGTGAGACCGAGAAAAAGAAAGGACTACGGGCAACCGTGCATGGTACTTCTCGACCGTGTCTCCGAGGGACAGTTGAACGAGCGACTCATGAATGCTGCCGGGTTGGACGAGCCAATAACTCGAACGCGTTCGGTCTGTTTTTTGAGCAAGAATCGCAGCGTTACCTTACCTTCACCATGATACGGACTCCAAGTTCTTATGGCAGAGCACGAGGAGATTTATCATCAATATGATGATGGGAATGGAAACCAGAAGCACGACCGAGGTCTTCGTGGTCCAAGAGAATAAAACCATCAGTAACAGTAACGTAAGCATGAGACTTTTTGGTAGTACCGGTGAACCAGATGGCCGCGGCGATGGAATCTGGGGCGGAGGACTCGTAGTATCTCTCTAGATCTGGCAAAAGCGAAAGACCCCCTAACGTAATTCGAATGGGGGCTGACCGCTGAGCAAGTACGATAAATTGGCCCCGCTCCGCTTTCTTAAAAGCAAGGACCTCAACTCTCATTAGGAGGTCAAACCAAGGACCTATGGAAGTCGGAGCTCGTCCCCGGTCAATATTGGATCAAACAGGGGGCTAACGCACTTACCTCTTTTTTTATTGATTCAATACAATAGGGGAAAAGATCGTACAGAGTTCCCTACCAAGACAACAGAAACTCTCAACGGATCCGTAGCGCGCTGGGCGCATACCTCTTCCGTGCTTCTCGTAGCGGGAACAGAACAACAGGGAACCCAGGGCTTTTTTTAGCTTTATTTAAGAGAGAATGGGAAGTGAATCGAAAGGCTTCCGTTTCCGTTCTTGGTTTGGGCCGAAAGAAAAACTCGATCTTATTCGTAGTTGGGAAGGGGGAAGGAGTCTAAATCCATGGACATTAATGAACCATCATTGATGGACGTTGCACATGACACGATCAATTCGACTCAAGGTCCGGCGCTAAGCAAGCAAGGGACGAACGTAGTGAGTAACCTTAGTTATTAGATATCTCCGTAGTGAGCGGGAGGAACGGGACCAGCTTCAAGGGGGAAGCTTGCTTACTCTCCTAGTAGCGAAGGAAAAGGGCAGGGCTTTTTTCGTAGTAATAGTTGGCGGGTCTCATGCCGGCCGTCGGAATCAAACGAAGGTCGAAGGACCATTCAATTCATTAAGGGGCATAGATAACGGCCTATTTGTTCGGTCAATCACCGGGGGAACCACTATGGTTTTTTTCCTCGATTCTTTTGCATAGTCCGGGGGCCGGCCGCAGCAGAGCGGCGGGGCCGTGCCTTCATTCAGACCGGACCAGACTCTTCTTTGTTTGAGCTGCTCCCACGCACGCAGACCGGAAGATCTCAGTTGTCCTGGACTGGACAAGTACGTAGAGATCCTCGTGGGACCGTCTCAATCGATCTTTTCTAGGATTCCCACGCCACGCACGGAGATCTTTCCATTGATAGATAAGAAAGCTCGGCTCCCCGCCCAGCTCTATCAGCAGGCCGGTTACTACCTGCCTCTACGGAAGAAGTGTACTTTGTACCGCCCGGAGGTCAGGAACCCGGAGCGATAAGAACGAAAGGGTTGGTGTGGCCACAGCTACAACTACTGGCGCCCCAAAAGGCTTAGATTCTAAGGGCGCTACTGAAAGCCTTTTTTTAGGTCGTGTAATAGGGAAGTGTAAGCCCCGAAAGCCTTTGGTACTTCGGTGGGGCGAGCAGCCCTTAAACCAAAAAAAAGGTCTGACAACTTTCTGCATTTCATTCTCTATTTGGCCCGCCTCAAACAAAATGAGAAGAGGGGGGTTGATTCGAAGTCACTACGAAAGAGTCGGTCAATAGCATAGCTCTTTCTTTCCCGGGTCTCCTTTCGATCCTTCACGGAAAGCCTAATCCGGTAGGGCCGGGCGGCTTTGTTTGCCCCAGCTTGGCGAATCGCATCCCCGCGCAACGACATTGTTTGTGCGCCCCTTACCGTTCTCGCTCAGTGTTTGCAACGGCTGGGAAGGCAGTCGTAGAAGCGAAGCCTATCGCCACGTCGACCATCATCAAATTGGGCCCCTTTCAAAAGAATGGCCCAGCCCAAAGGTGCGATTCGTACAAATGGAACCGCATCGCGAACATACCACGCACGACCGGATGTAGAGCCACTAAGAGCTGGCAGACCGGGCCGGGCGCAGGTGCCAGATCCGAAAAGTCGAGTCTCGATCAGCCTAGTGCACCAACCACGTGGTACGACGGGAACTCAAAGACCTGGCGAATGATGGCCCACCCCACCCAAGAGCGCTTATGTCATATGGAAACTCATGGCTGGAAACAATCCTTATGGTTTTGATATCCGGTAGGAATAATAAGAATTCAAGTCCAGGTTGGTTGGTGAGCCTAGTGATAGGAGACTCTCTAGCTTGGTTCGGAGAGCACTTGTTAGGTTAATTGTTGCTAAATGTTACGGCCTAAATGCTGAACTATTGACCCTACTTGTTCGGATGGGTGTTCACCCCAAAGTGTTCCCGGACTGCATGCATACATCCGTAAGTAACTTAGTGCAACATGGAAAATGGAATTGAGAGGAATCAGCAAAGAAAAGAAAAACGGGTCAACATCTTAATGTGTATTTGAGAGATTGTCCTCGGGCTTAGGAGGGGGGGTGATGCTGGCTGGCCGTGGTACTAAGGAAACGGAGTACGATCTCTTACTCTATTGGAAGGCTTCAAGATCATTCTCAATGCAAACTGCGAAGGGGAGACTACTTTTTCGCCATTCTCTGGAACTTGCAAGTAGTAATGCTCAACCCCCCTTCGATCCCATTCGTCCTGATCAATTCCATTTGTGAATGAAGTTCGTGTCACTCAATACCTCCAATAGGGCGATAAAAATCTACAATCTCTCTGACTTGTCCCGAAAATAGTGGATAATAGAGAAAGATTCAATCCAGCCACAGGCCCCCCACTCTCCTGTTGGCTACCTTGTTACGTCCTCTCCCCTAAAAAAAGTAAGTCAGATTTTGGACCCCAACGATAGATCAAAGGGCATTTTCGGGGACTAGCCCGGGAGTGAAATGCAAAATCTTTCGAACTGCGTACCAAAAGCAGGAAAAATAGGCTTGAAGATCAGTCTCGTCCAATAGGCTTGATCAGAGCCCTGCCAGTTCGAGTCTGGCGAGTTGCTGAAAAGAATGAAAGCAAGCAAGAGAAAAAGATCTAGTTAGACTTGCCAGGTAAAACCTAAAAATTGCTGGAGAATCATTGCTAATCCTCTCAATCCTCATCCAATCCAACTCAAGCACCAGCAAAGGGAAGAACTTCTAACTCGCTGGCAGGAAGAAGAGATTGCAACTCCCCCTGCCCTCCAAACAGTATGGGAGCCTTCTTCTCATAGGGCTGTCAGCTCTTGTTTTCAAGGGGGGCTGGGTTAAATACCACGCCAAACATTGAAAGTGGAGTTCTCGTGATGCCTGCTGCTTCAAGCTCGGAAAGCCCACTACTGATGACCAGGTCTTCCTACTACAAAATGGGGAAGGAGTCTTCTTTAGGGATGATAAGGCACATAGGTCTAATTGCGTAGTGAAAAATGAGTCCTATTATTCTCTTGCTTGGGCGGATTAGCCGATCGATTGATGGTCCTAGGCTATCTGGTTGGATTATAGCCCGGGTAGGTAAGGTTCAAGTAGTAGTAACGAGTAAGTATACATATTTTATATTTCATTCGTGAGTGTGTTAACACGAGAAAGGAGGTGCTACAAAGGCCAGAAGAAAAGCTGGCAACTTATTCTCAAAAGACCGATTACAGGCGACCCCAGTAAAGATAGGATAGAAGTTTACTTGGAGTAAGCCCAGGGACAGTTTAACACGGTCTCTCTTTAAGGATTAAGCCTTTTGCTTAACTGCGCCTTGTCAGTGGATTATTGGGAATGAAACTAGGTGAAGAATTGGTTTGTATTTTCTATAATATTAGAACTCGGACGAGTCCATTCATATCCCCGTGGTTTGGGTCCTACAGGAAGGGGTATAATCCCAGGGCATTGACCCAAGAATAGGTCTGTTGCTTATTGAATAGATAGCTCTAAACCATTTGAGAAGAGTACGCTGACAAATGCAATTGTGCATCTCAAATTCTTTATTTCTGGGCTTGTACCCTTGAACCCGGTACCTGTGCGGGCTCCCCCTCAAAAGCCAATCCCGATTTCCAATACGATGATTGTACCAGCATCTTGTAATGAGAACACTCCTTAGTCCCTGCCGGTAGCATTTTGACCGAGGCAACTTTAGGAAGGTTCAGATGCAAGCAATTCTTAGCTATTCTTGCTTATGAGTGGGTAGGACCCGTACATCTTTTGAGGGGAGAGCACTAAAACTTCTTGAGCCGGTCAACGAATGCTTCCAGCTCCTCCCTGACTTGACAAGAAAT